TTCTGGATTCAGAATCAATCTCTTTTCTGATTGCACGGTCTAGTTTAGCCAGTTGAACAATCTGTTTAGCCACTGCAGGGTAGCTCGATCGTCATTCTATCTGACTTAGCCTCCTGCGACTCGTCAGGCAAGGAGTTGTACGTCCCCGGGCTTGCTTCCTTTCTTCCGTCCCATGGGACCACTCTTTGGTACTTAACCACTTCAAGTCTTGAACGCTTGAGGCAGCCTATCTAATTAGGGATCGTATCGTATAGGGAGTTGTTAAAACAGAAGATCTTTCACTTTCGGAAACTATTGAATATAAGAACTTCGTATTTGTATAACTCACAGCCTTACCTCGAAGAAGAATCTGGCTCGGCCGAGGGTCGAAGCGAGCGAGTTGGTTTGTGAGGGTACGTGTGCGAGCATGCCATTCATGAAAGTCTTACCTATAGAGTAGGGCCGGACTGGGACTGCTTTAAAGGACAGATTCCTCTTAGCCATCGGTCGACTTACTCTCAATCCTGCGCGAAACAGAAGTCCTATACCACGTCTGAAGACACAAATGCTCTCGTAGAATCTTTTACTTCAATAGTAGATATCAGGCCTTTCAGCAGCTTAGTTCACGAAAGAAGTCTCCTATTTCAATAAGAGACGTGTTTGGGCCCGCCTTGAAGACACCCAGGAACTACTAGCACAAGATCCAGTATTGGAAAACGTTCCATACCCATAAGGGTTCCAAGCTTCAACCCACTGCTCGAGCAACTTGCTTATATATATACTTTTCTTGTCTTGAAAGGGTTCTTTTTCAAATGAAAGAATTCATTATGACTGCGGTTCCGGAATGACAGATTAGACTTGCCCCACCCGGGCATAAGCAGGAAGAAGACTCTGTCGGATTTCAATACACAGAGAGAGTATATCTTGAAAAGCTTCTAAGAAAGCCAGCCAAATAGAATGGGGACTTGCTTAACAGCGAAAGAAGGAAATTTAGTTAGAACGGGCGCTGCTCTCTCGCACTTCCCAATCTACGTTCAAGCACACCACTTCCAGCTGAATTTGAATTCAAAAGGGGTCGCAGGCGGAACGGAAGAGACTGGCTGATTCGATCAAGTAGGGCTAACTCAATGGAATTCATAACCCTTTCAATCTTCTCCTTATTTCCTTGGTCGGGCAGCAGTGTTCTCACTTCCAGGAAGAGCCACATCTGGGAGGAAAGCAGAATTCAATAAAAGCATGATAGCGGAATGGCTTAACGCTATGTTAAACTGGGTAAACCCGCGCAAACTCAAACTCTTTATGATTAGGGATGATAATCGCAATGGCGAGGGTCTGTTACCTACCATAAGTAGGGACTCACAGAAGACTGTAAACGGCTTTTCGAGGAAAGACAAAAGAAAGTGTGAACCTAAGCCAAGAGCCCACTTCAGATTCATAACATCTTCACCCTCTGAATCAGGAGATAGGCCTGCTCGTTCTCCCCAAGCACCTGTCTTGTCTCCTCAGGCGACACCGAGTCAAGGTCAATTGATACAGATTCGAATATAGATAAAGGAAGAATAACATTAAGCTTACTATTAGTCTCTACCTGTGAATCGGGGAAGCAAAGGTTATTCCACCTAGGAAAAGTCCATCCAAAAGGAAAATACATGACTGAAGCGAAGAAGTATAAGCTGGATCCTGCAAGAGTCTCCGAGGACTTAGTAAAAAAGCAAGTGAAAGAGCTAGGTCATTCAAAGGAGCAGCTGAAAAAGCCCTTTCTAGGGAAGGGTAGTAAAACCAGAATCAAGAGAGTAAGGATTGGGGGTCCTATTTCCCAGTAGCTTGAGTCGGGAAGCCCCCTTAGGACTAGATGAATGACTCGTACGACATTCCTAGGAACCAGAATTTCTATATGAGATGTGGCTTGACCTATTAGTGCAGGTTACCCGATCTAATGAGAAAAGGTTCGAAACGCGCCGTGCGCTCTACCAGAATTGACTCCGTTAGACGGATGCCCGGTAAAGGGGATTTCGAGACAAAAGAAAGGAAGATACTTGTGGAAATTAAAGCCGATAGCGTACCATTTTCAAGACCGCACCAAAGCGATAGCATTGAGGATACTTCCTGGAAGAAATAAATATTTAGCCAAGTGCGTCGGGAGAAAAGAAAGAAGAGAATAAGCATCTTAAAGCTCTGATCGATCAGGTCCAGCGGATAAGTAGGCCCATCCTTAAGCATGCAATAATTTATTATGCAGCTAATCACACCGGACAGGAATGGATTCTAAGTTTAAACTAGCTCAGGTCGTAGTCAGTTCAGCTTCTAGTACGAAATGCTCAAGCGCGCAGGGAGCGAAGAAGTCCATTCTTTAACCAGCCTGTATAGAGTAAAGAAAGAGTTCTGGTGCCCTAGACTTATTTATTCATTTCCTGGTCTCAGTCGGTGGTGCTAATAAGTCCGTTTGGGAGCTAATCCCGCTATCAAGTCTAAGTAAGGATGGTTCTAGTAAGAGTTGGATCTATCCCTAGGGCTGTAAAACTGCCGTTGGGTAGAGAGTTTGAAGGAAGAGGGCTAAGAAAAGCGCCTAGTTTTTAAGTAATCCCACGATTTAGGCCAAAGTAATGCTACGTTCTAAGCCCTAGTGCTGGTCTATGAGTCTATCCCTCATAGCCTTCTTATATAACATAAGAATTTTTCTGTATTCGTCCTACTTCCCATGTTTCCACTTTTTTCTATTCTTAGCAACGGCGTACCGTGCGTGAGGAATATTCCTGCGATCCACGATTATAACAACGGGAATCCTTTGGTGCGACCTGCTTGGCTACGCACTCGCCCGCGTATTCAGGGATCTCAAAGACCAAGGGGGATGCCAACTCCTTACCCGCATCAGCGGACCTACCTTCGGGAGAAAATGGCATTATCGGGCGCTCATCGGATTCAAGAAGGGGTCCTGGAACTGAGTCCCTATAAGCGATAGAGGCCTTTGACTCTGCAGGCTTTCACGGAACTACTTAGCCTAGAAAGAAAAGTTTATCCTTCTATTCACGAGAGTACTTCGCAGGGAAACTAGATGAGTAAGACTCTTTATTGAAACCAATCCCATGAGCATGTAACCAGATGTGTGGGGGTACAGTGAGGGTCGGAATTCGCCCGTGGTAGAACTGTCCTAAGGCTGTGGTAGAGCCAGAAAGCTAGTACCAAAATGAGACGGCCGGAGGAAAGCCGAGTGCCGGGGAAGCGCTTCGAAAGGCCCCTTTCTGTGTAATCAACAGGGCCATAGAAGAGATATCTTTCAAAGTAGAGCTTCTAGTTTATCCCACGCTAGTTCTTTCTGTTGGTAAGGACTACCCAGTTCTGGGGTACGGAAACAAGCCTCCTCGACTCAAGCATTGGATTAGTTTCACAGGCGATTCAGAATATCCTCGGGGTTGGTAAAGAGAATTGGATTGTAGAACCGGGAAGATTGAAAAACTGTGGTAGAAGCTACGAGAATGGCCATGAGCACCTTTTGTTCCAGCCGTGTACTACGGTGGCTTCCCTTAGACTTCAGTAACAGGAGAGATTGTACTCTCGGTAAATGCTCAACGGTAAGTGTTCAAGACTCCTTGGAGCTGCTAAGGTCCGGACCCAATCACAGCTTCTCAAGTTGGTTTTGAAGCTTCTTAACTTGCCAAATATTTCAAGTTGAGGACCGACCCGAAGCTCTATCTGATCTGCTCCACTTGGTCGATGAACTCTTCCTGCTTCCTCCCTTGGTGGATAAGTAAAAAACCTTGCTTTGCTTGTTACGACTCCCGGAATTTCTTCGTCTTCTGAGCCCTTCTAAAGGCACCCATCGCCTGTTAACACCCCGGGTGAGCTCCGTTGGGTATGAACCCTCCAATTGCTTTCTCCTTCTTCTTCGCTTCTTCCGTCCTTTCGTTTTCATCTTCCCCTCTTTCAGACTTTCGCTTGAAAGCCCTAATCTCGAGCCCCGTCATCAATAGGCCCGCTTTGAATCAAGATAACTAGACACGTGCTCGCTTTGAGTAGACCACAGGAAGACTGAACTCAAGATGAACGAATGCGTGCTCGCCGCTTTTCGAATCGTTGGGTTCTACCCGGGGACGAAAGCCCACTTTTTGTCTTGTCCTGTAGGGGTCTAGCCCTGCTTCTTGTGACATAAAAAATGTCATATATAAGAAAAGTTCGAGAAGGTCAAGCCCATTACCAAAGCCCCACCCATCCACCATAATGGACGCCAACACCATTTCAGAATGATAATGAAAAGGGGTGATCGGGCGGATTTTTGAGTTGTCACGTGGGTACCCAACTTCACTTACTAATAGGGGATTTGGGAGGGAGAACGGAAGACCAAAGAGCCCCAACTCATATCGTACCAAGAACTTGCCATTGACCTAATCAAGCGCTTTAGGGAGATCACCTTCGCCCATGTTCCGAGAATCTACAATCGCTTGGCTGACTCGCTAGCCCTTATGGTATGGAATGAATACTCAGCCCCTCGAGTACACATGCTAGTACACCGAAGCACAGAGTCGCTTGTCATCGAGAGATTGGGCATCCCAGCCACAGAGAGTCCTTCCGTCGAACGGGACTCATTCATCTTCTTGGATGAAGACTATTGAGAATTGGAACATGATGAACTATCACCAGTCAAGACGAGGCCGTTAAGGTCGAGGACGATGGGAACCATGCTATTCTGATTTCTACAATTACCTCAAGAACGGGTTCATACCAGAGTACACCACTCGTGGTCAGATTTCAATCCTTAGAAAAAGGAGCTTGGTCAGCCATGTTCCTGACGTAACCTCTCGTTATTTCCATGATTCCCCGTTGCACCTATTCTCCGCTACCGTCGGTTCAGATCTATCTCGGGTACGGTCACTGCACTCCAATCTCTGCCTCGGTTGGTGCACCTATGGTTCTTAAGGTTGTTGATGCCAAGAAAGATAAAGAAAATTTTAATATTAAAACTCTAGTTGCGAAGGATATTGCTTACTACAGATTCGAGTGAAATGGCTGGTGGTAATGATGCGTGGTAAGGTCGCTGCTAACGAATAGTGGGTGCGTGGAGAATGATATGGATTCGAGCTCCATTTCCCTCTCGGTATTTAGATCTTCCTCTATCTCCCATTCCTCTTTCCTTTGTTCCGCCGACTACATTGATTGGATACCGCTGGCTGCCTTACATGAAATTAGATTGAGTGCGCAAGCGGTGAGACAGGCCAGTATAAGCCTCCTGAGTCCCAGTTTTTTACTTTCCACTTCGTTCAACCCTAGTGGGTCGAAGGATTTTCCTACATTAGTTTTGCTCCCCTCGGTTAGGGTTTGGCCATGTCCTCGTTCCCAAGAAAAATTTTCCTGCCTCACAGGGCTACTGTTGTTGATAATCCCCTGCGCTCCCTCTTCCCTTCCGCCCCCATATACTCCTTCATACAAGTGGTAAAAGATTTGCCTTATATGCTCTAACCAATCACTTATCATTCGATCTGCAGCACTTAGGATTTATGGCTTGAGCAAGTAATAACTGTAACTGGTTACAGTTAGGAGTACACTTGGTATGAGTGTATACCAAAGACTTCACCCCACACAAAGGGCTAAGTTCCAGTTTTGGCAACAGCTGGCAAGATCTGAATAGATGTATTCAATTTGGTATCCTCCCCCCATCGCCCAAGCGAGCCCCCCACCTATAGGCTCAAATGCGGGCGCACTTATAGCGTCCCTTAAGCCCACCGGCTGCGCTTCCAAGAACCTGAGGTTTATTATCCTCGAGGGATAACTACTTAATAGTTTGAAATACACCCCTGCTTTCCTAGAAGCTATCCTGCTCAATAGAGGTTGAGGCGTAAGCCCTACTAAGGAGTCTCTGCCTTGTGATCACATACTGCCTCCTTACTTCCCTCATTAACAAAGATCCCGTGGAAACGATATCAACATATCTCCTCCCTGAGTGCCCCCTCGCGATAAAAAGGAAGTTTTGAATAAAAGTGATATTGCTGATAGAAAAGTATTACATTGTTATATCCCTTGTGAATGCATCCCCTCTTTTTTAGCCTAAGTCCTAGGCCTAGGGGACTCGTACCTCCTCTGTTCTATTGATCAAAAGTTAGAAGTCCCGCTAGAGAATTGTCTGATCCCGCGTCAAGACTAAGCCAAGACCCCGCGTCATCACGAACTTGGGAACTCTTTACAATATTCGTGTTTTTCTCCTTCCACTATTTTTATACTCTATTCTAGAAAGTAAAGGCAGGGGGGCCGTCTCTCATTTAAAGTTCACAGCAGCGTTTCCTTCCTTTTCCTTCTTCGGCATCCCCCGGCCCCCTCATCGTCGGTTAGCCAGTAGGGGCATGTAGGGTCATCGCCCTTCACCGTTTTGGAAAACCTGAGCACTCCCGTCCGCCGCTAGAAAGATGGTACTGTTGAAATACTCATTTACAGAAGGTCCTCCGGGTACTACATATTTGACCATCGCGGCAAGGTGCAACTCCTTTATAAGATTTACAAGTTCTTCCATCCTAAATTTCTACTTCTCCCCCGCAGGGACCTTGACAAAGCCTACACATGCGTGCCGCGCGTACGGGAACTGCGGAAACCTCCTCCTTAGCTCCAAATCAAACGTATGGATATAACAATTGAGCATGCTGATCCCAATTATCGGAACTTCGGATAGGGGCATTATATCCTGCAACTTTCCATTCAAATAATCAGAGGATTCGGTGACAATGAGTTTTCCCAGTCCAGTCCGAATCTCATTCTCTGTGTTTTTTCTCTGTGGCTGCTAGAAAGATAAGTGAAGCTCATTTTTCGACATTGACACGAAGACCCCCAACTAAGCTAAGCGGCAAGCTTTTCAAGCATGAGATTATCCGCATCCTGAATACTTGTTTTGTTTGAAGCCCATTTTCATTCTCTCAAGGGAAGAAACTGCGCCATCTCCATCTCCTACTGAAAGCGAATGGGAAGATAAAATATAAGAAGCAGAGAACTCTTATTCCTCTCTATAGGCATTCTAGAACGCCCCTATCCGGATAACTTATAATTACACAAGGAACGCTTACATACAGAAGATCCAGTAACAGAGATTAAATATATATAAATAGTTGTTTTGCCATATACCGAAAGACAAGCTTGACTTCTGATATCACAAGCTTACGGTTACTCTGAAATTTCAAAGTAAAGGCTCCTTGGCCGCTACGCTAGGCTGCTTACTATTCTCCTGATTCTTCATCCTATAATCTAGCGTAGGTCAAACCTTCTAGTTGAACTTCTTCCTCTAGGGTTACCCCTGACATTCTGTAAGGATCAGTGGCATCTTACTCTTTCAATAAAAGACCAGCGACACCCTGGCTATTCAGATAGAAGGAAACTGTATAAAAACTTTGATCTTTCCCGTTCAAAGCAAAGATAGGCTTATCTCTAGGCTTCAGGGCCTTAATCTTCTGGTTTTCACTATTCTCATTACTATTCTTCCAGCTAGGTTGACCCTTCTGGTCTAGGAACGGGCGGCAAAGCCCCAAAAGAAAGGAACTCAAAGCCAGTTACCCCCGCCTTTCCTCTTATGGCATCTCTTGCTATACTACTGAAAGAGTGACTTCATTACGCCCTTTCCATAGCTTTCAATCATCTCTCTTTCTCAGCGAAGAGTAAAGAAGTAGTTATTATTGGGCTTGATAGATTGCCCTTAAATGAAAGAGATCTTTCTCTGAGCTCTGAGTTGCAACCTTCCTCTCGCTCATTTTCAGTCCTGACTACTCTTAATTATTCTTTCCAAAGCCACTGATCAATCTTCCTTTTCTTACTATTGGGTTATTCATCCTTTCACATGAAATCTTTCTCATTATCTTATAGGGAATGAGACTATAAAAGAAAGCCCTGGCCTTCTGTCTTATAAAAAAAAATCAATGTGGGAATAGCAGGAAATCTCAGAAGCGGGGAATCTAAAATAGCATCATCGGCCTTACGACTACTAAGGATTTCCTGTTGGAGGCCTTTGCCGGTGAAAAGAATGGGAGGACTTTTCCGGGTAAATGTCCCCACTCTTGGCGGAGATTGCTGCTAGCTCGCCTTCTTCTTCGACATAAGGAAAACGTTCAGAATGGGTAGTTTTTAGGATTTCTACTATGATGGGGATTTAGGGATAACACATGCACATGAATAAGCAGAATACTCAATAGCATTGGAAAAAGGACCAACAATATATATAGATATATTTTATTATTAAGGAATACGGAATAGTAATAACAACATAAAAATTCGAGGGTAGGGTAAAGGTCAAGTAGTAGTTAATCACTAAAAAAATGATAGAGGAGGCAATAAAGGGAAAGAATCAGAATGGTAAACCAGAGTCACCGGTTGCTCTTGGTCATGGCCTCTTATTTCAGCGGAGTTTGGCGACCTCATCTTCTTCTCGGCTTGTAGCTTTCTCTGACGCTGACTGGGCTGGCTGCCCTGATAGCCGACGGTCCACCACTGGTTTTTGTATCTTCTTGGGGAAGAATCTAATTTCTTGGTGTGCAAAGAAACAACCGACTGTCTCGAAGTCTAGCGCTGAATCTGAGTATCGCTCTCTTGCCTCTACTTGTGCTGAAACACTATGGATCCTAACAGCACCGGAACAACGCTACTTCACACCTTCACCTATCGGTAAAGCGGCTTCCGCTCCTTTCAATATGCACGGTCCGGAATTAGAAAGCAAAGTGAACAGAGAGAGCGACTTTCACTCGTCAGATTCAGGTTCAGGCATCTCTAACAACTCAAAGGCGCACCGAGGAGCTAACCCACCAGCCCGATACGAATACTGGCTAGGCATACCGAGGCAGAGCTACCCGGCAAGAGCTCAACCGCTACTCGCTATAGCAAATCGATTCTGACTTACGTCGTTACGCTCGCCCTCCGAGGCCTTCACTCCACTCGAGCACGTCGGGAGTGAACTATTACCATGCTTTGTTGCTAGGCAAAGGCAGTTTCCACTCCTACTTGCCAAAAAGCAAGGAGGCAGAAAGCCCACAGAGGGGTTGGGCTCAAACAAAAGTCCCACCCTCGCCAGAAGTGGTTTAGTGCCATCCTCCGGTCTCAACAAAAGCTGTCGAACTCAGGAGAGGAGACCCGCCGCTATCAAGCAAGGAGAGCACCTTCAGGCCGTTACGTCCGGGGCCCCTCAACCGAAAGGCCCTCCTTCACTCCACTCATCAGACTCAACAACGCTTTCAGACTACTCTGACAACACAAAGGAGCTCCAAAGGCGGGGAACTCAAATTCTCGTAAGATGACCACTGAACGTTTGACGGTTACGGGGATAAAGAAAGCTACTCAGAAGAGCGTGTCCAGCCCTAGTCGGTTACGCCAAAGGCACATTAGACGACTGGAGGAAGCCGAGAGCTCCCCGGTCACGGGACCGTTCATAGCGGGGGGGACCTGGTGAACGGACGCACTGTAGGGGGGACCCTATGGGCGAACTGCCCCGTGCTGAAATGAGCAGATGGCAGAGGCGGAAATTTCCACGAGCCCTGGCGCTCCAGGGTGAGAGCTACACTTCCCCGAAAAAACACTGGCAGAGGTAACGAGCATGCACGGCGGGCGTTTAGCACAACCGAGGCAAGCGAGGACCCCAAACACAAGACGGCTGTGGTTGAGTACCGGGTATAGGATCCCCAGCGGAGGATAAAAGATCCAACAGAGGAGTCGCGGCTTCTAGGCCCTAGGCACGCGTACCCAAGGACTCGCTAATCTAGGCTCGGGAAAACCCCGGCCTAGGTTGCTGCTATACTAGACTCGACGTAGCTCCATACGGTCCTGGGGGGGGGGAACTCCTGGGGTTATAGGGGCGGGAAGCGATTCCCTTTGACATGTCAGTATGATAGCGTTCGTCTGAGTTGAGCGAAATCCGTGTGTTTTCATAGTTTTAGTTAGTGGTCAGTAAGCGTCAGAGCCGCTCCTGAACCTCTCTTTATCATGTAGGCTTGTAGTGAGAGGGGCATATTGAAAGGCTGCGCTCCCCTCGAGAGGAGCAAAAGCGCAGCGGTGTCAAGATGTTGTTAGGCCTAAACAAGGGGTCGCTAGACCGATTGCAAAGCTAAAACAGCCGTTCCGCTCGCCGCTAAGAATAGCCCCTTCACGTAACTCCCCCGCTTCCTCACTCTTCCCACACCGGGAGAGAGAGCCGAAGCGAGCAACAAGGGCTAAACGCGCCTGACTACACGTGACGGTACTACATGGAACTGTGACGGTGTACGTTTCAATAGGCCCCTCTCACTACAAGCCGGAATTCTAAGAGAGAACGGAACTAAATACAAAGAGTGCCGGTATCGCTTGCCAACGCGCTAACCACGCTAACAGCAACAACACCGCTAGCTAACTGCTCCACTCAGGACAAACAAGCGCTATCAGACTGAGAGTCAAAGGCCGAATTCCCCCCTATAACCCCCCAGGATTGGTGGTGAACGAGAGGCAGGCAGCCCTCGTTGCCGGGGGGGAGGGGATCCGCCGGGGCAGAGGTAGGTGTTTCAGTGTACTTATCATTCATTCATGCCGGAGTGGATGGACATGCCCGAAGCCCGTAAAGGCATAGAGGATTAATATTAATAAAGAAAGAAAAAAAGAGAAAGGGTGGTTGGTTCCAGGAACCAGAGGTCCTACCTAATGGGTCATAGGTGAGGTTTCGCGCTTCTATATCTCCATCTATAGGAGGCAGCATCCATTCCCGCTTGATAGTTTTCGTCGATTCGTGATTTCCATTTCGTTGTTGCGAAGGCGGTTCTAGAACCGCTAAACCCATGGTACATGCAATAGTACCTCGAATTCTGGAAAAAAGACCGGGCTCTCCATAACATTGTTGTCCCATATCTCTAGCAAATTCAGCCCGACCTTCATACAGGTCAAGTAAGGTTTCTCAGTTACTGGGACAAGTAAATCTTTACGGATCTACCCCCCGAAGAAACCGGACATATCCATTTCGACCATCCGGCTCGAGCGATAACTAAATTCGAACAGAGTCTTGAATTGAAATCATCTCTATACAATAGAATCCTAATCAAGATTCTTTCAGATGAAATGCTCACCAAGTAAGCTTACGAATGAAATCATGATCGATCTTTCGTCTTATTCCCCGTAATCCGTGTTTATCCCCACGAATAGACCTCCATGGGATACAAGTGACTTGTTACTGATCCGGCCTTTCTCCCTCCCGAGATCCCTTTTCTCCACTCCTATAGTCTGCCTTATCGAAATGCAAGGCTTTTTTATGCATTTTGTACTCTGCAAGAGTCAGAGATAAGTAAGATGTTATTCATTACGATACACAATGACTCGGTTATAACCAACCCCAGCAAGATACGGCTCAGCCCCCCGAAGAAAAACCTGACGCGCTTCGGCCTTTGGATTGAATTCCGGCTTGTAGTGATAGGGCAGGGGGCATTTAGGTCTCATGTGGTGTAGCTTTCAGTCACATTCCGGCTTGTAGTGAGAGGCCTTGAGTACACGTAATGAGACTGAGGTAAAATCCGTTCTTAGAGATGGAGTACTTTGCTCCTACGTTTGCAGGTGCCATTAGTAGTCTCTTTTCAAAAAGAATTTCTTTCGACCTAGCTTTGAGTCGTCCGTCCCCCCCTCGGGGGATTGAGGGGGGTTACATTACTACTCTTAGCTTGGCTTGGGACTCCACTCTTGTCTTATCAGTAGTAGTGAGTCTTCTTCAACTAGCTCTTTTTATGTTTAGAAAGAGACTCAAAAAAATATGTATTTATTGAATTGATGGATTTTTTTATATTTCTATTACAAGTCTTCACATAGAGTACAGATATTCATGTGACTACTACAACTTTTAGATGACTACTACTAAGATAGAGTACTAGTCCTATTCGTATATCGATGACTATTACTAAGTACTAGTTCAGTCTTGCCTCGATCACTCACTCAACAAGCACTCGAAAGAAAGTCTATCTGCTTCGGCTCCGCTCCTCACTCACTCTTTTAGTTTGGAGGATCATTCGTTCTTCACTCTCTTGCTATTACCCGCAGGGAGCGCAGCAACCAAGGTGCATATTATCATATAGAAAGAAACGAAGCGTAGCGATTCGTACTACCGGAAAAGTTTCGCTAATCGGCAGGCAATAGAGTCAGCCGATGGGCGCAAGCAAGCGTAGCGAATCACATAGAGTTGCCCCTATCCGCCAGCGCGCGGATAGATAGGGCGGGCGAAGGGATGGATGTCTGAGCGGTTGAAAGAGTCGGTCTTGAAAACCGAAGTATTGATAGGAATACCGGGGGTTCGAATCCCTCTCCATCCGCGAGGTCATAAGTTCTCTCTTGCGTTATCTATAGATAAGAACGAATCGGATCGACTCGACTGATATGATAGGTGGAATGGGTAGACGGTTGAGGTTCTTGTGTTATGATTTAGTTAGGACTTTGTCTCCCTTTCGTTATCTTCCGCCCCCTCGTAAGAAGGGCCGGGTGGATGACCTTTGCTTTGGGAGCTAAGTCGAGGATCTCGGTGGTCTTGTGAGTGGTTGATAAACAGCGATTGCTGTTTTCTTTAGGAAGTCCCATAGCAGTGAGGCTTAACAGACAAAGAAAACGGTGGATACTTCCATGGGTAGAGGACAAAAAGCGCCTAATGAATCGACTATGAAGGTGGCTGATGAATTAGCTACATCAGCGCTAAAATTCCTTCATCGTTATTGCCCTGGCATTTATATATAATAGGTTTGGAACCCTTTACTTTTAGGTTTTTATCTTCGGCCATCCGACCCAACACACACCTATATGAATCCTTTTTAAGATGCAAAAAAAGGTGTTGCCTATCCACATGGAAAGCGGACCCTCTTCCAAACATTACCGGTGGATGCTACAGCCGCTATCACTTTGGCTGCAGGAGGGGAATGGTTAAGTGACACTCTCGACGTCTTGTTTTGTAAACGGGATGTTTACCCAGGCGCCGTAGTGTTGCCTAACCGTTCGGCCGGAGATGTCGGATGCTTTTAGCTACTTGTATGGATTTGCCACAGTGTGGTTAGATACAATGCGCTGGCAGCCTCAGCTTGGCAGGATTGGAGTGAAGGTCGAGGGAGCAGGGAAGAAAAGGTGATTCGCTATTCTATTGGCTCACCCTTGTCTCAGGCCTTGGTACGGCCTATACATGATTGGGCCATGACGTGGCAAGGTGAAGAATGGATGGTACCTATAACCAGACCCAACCGTTGCAGTACTTGAGAGGAAAGAGAAAGATCTTTTTATCTCAAGGCTGCTATCGATTCCTTACCTGTTATCCTGACGTCCTGTATGATTGCAGGGTTGTTCGGAAATCCCTTTGCTACTTCCTGGACGTTCATACAGTGTTCTTTAGTCTTTCAATTACCATAAAGTTTGGATAAGAAAGACTATGGGTCACCGGTTGTGACGTTTACGAAGGGTAAACCCCTCGGATTTTTGAGTTCTTGGCCTCTATTCACACTTACACATCATATGCTTGTGTGGATAGCTGCTGTGAGAGGGTGTATGGCACGACGAAGTTTTGCGACTATGCCATTCTTGGCGACGGTGATCGCCAACGAGAAGGTGGCGGCCGCTTACCAAGATCTTTATAATGAGTGTACTATAACTCAATCAAAGTCTCTCATTGAAAATCAGGGTGCTTTGGAGTTTGCCAAAAGATTATGGAGCGACGAAGTGACTAGGGATTTCTCTCCTGTGTCTGCTTAAGATGCTCCGGTCTTTGGTTGACTCTGTTGCAACCCCGATTTTCTCAAATATGCGAGATGTCACTGGTACTATGTCTCTGTCTTTGACCTATTAAGGGGTGCTTCTTATCGTATCTGTGGTGCGCCCTATCGCCCTCAATCTAAGCGATGGAAGCTTCACCATCTTTGTATGCTTTCGCCGTCAGGCGTCTTCCCGTTACCATTGAAACTGTGGTTAGCATTTCCTGGGAGTGTTCACGCCGGGTCTCGCACGGGCCTTCATTCTTGATAGGGCTAACGCGCCTGAGACCATCATTAAAAGGAAATCTCAGGTCTTTGGACATTTTCTCAAGTTCAGGGGGAGGACTTTCTTGATCGCCTCATTCTTCAACCATGGGTAAAGATGTGGCTAAAGTATCTCCGATGGTAGGCTGAGGTTAGCGTCAATTACGATGTGTCGCTCGATACCGCTGAGAACCTCCTGTTGTACCATACCAATGTCTAGACTCCGTTCTAGGAAGAAAAGGTAATGATCTTCCGGTATGGAGTTTTTTTTCGTTGTTACGACAGGCTGAGAGCAGTGCCCACTCCCTTGTGTTTGGGGGAGTTGGACGGCCGTTCAGCTCTTCGGGACTTTCTTTTTTGTGAAGAGTTGTCCTGCCTTCAAAAGACTGCTAGGAAATTAGACTCTAGGCGTACCTGAGCACTCATGCCTGCAGTCAAATCGATATAGAAAGAGAGTCGAGGGGTCTGCAGTGCAAGGTCTGTGCGGGACTAGCAATCCCGCGCAGATCAACCCCCGGATTGACATTTTGACTTCGGTTTCTGGGTTGCCTTTACTTTATAGGACTATGACAATCGAATTGAAAAAAGTGTTGTGTTTGGCAAACATCATCGGAATTCTTTGAAGGCTAGATCATGGAGAGCAAGTCAACCACTCGAGCTAGTGCATGCCGACATATGTGGTCCAATGCAAACGTTGTTTCTCAACAAAAGTCGTTCTCATCTTTGTTGATGATTTCACTAGGGGTATCTTTTATGAAAAACAAATCAGATGCATTTCCAGTTTTTCTTCAATTCAAAGCTTATGTAGAAAAACAGAGTGGTCATAATGATAAGGTCCTTCGAACTGACAGAGGAGCTGGAAGCGAATCCTTTTTTTCCAAGGAAAAATATTGAATTAATATTCAATAAAAAGCTAGCTACACCCTTCACCAAAATGGTGTAGCAGAGCGCAAGAATAGGACCTTGAAATGGCAAAAAGTATGTTCAAAGGAAAAGGGAAAAGGGCTTCCAAACATGTTCTGGGCAGAAGCAGTCGCTACAGCTGTTTACCTTATAAATAGAAGTCCCGGTGAAGAAAAGGACTCCTTATGAAATCTGAAATGAAGCTTGGAGTTTCAGAAGGAGGTAAGTTATTTTGAATCTTTGGGTCAATTGCTTATGTTCAGATTCCTTAAGAAAAAACAAAAAAGTTGGACTTCTTCAAGCTCAAGCCCACCTTCATCATGCACAAGTTATCCGTCGTCTCCAAGTCCTCCGAGAAAGGTCAGGTCCCTAAGAGAAATTGATGCTAATTGTCACTTTCTCTTGCTGCTATAGATCCAAAGTCATTTGAAGAAGCAGTGGAAGAGGAAGAATGGATAAATGCATGCATAGCATAAAAGGCAGTCCATTAAGAACATCGTACATGGGAGTTGGTTGATCCTCCGGCAGAAAAGGAGATAGTTGGGCTGAAGCGGATCTTAAAAACAAAGTGGAATGTGGATTGATCTGTGCAAAAGCGTCCGGCGGTAAAAGGTTTATCACAGCAACCAGGTATAGATTTTCAAGAAACTTTTGCTCCGCTTGCATGAAAAAATACTAGCAGAACCGTTTTAGCTATCGCAGCTCAACATAAATGGCCAGTTTTTCAATGAGATGTGAAATCTGCCTATTAAAATGGTGAACTAGAAGAAGAAGTTGATGTTGAGCACAGGGATTTCTAGTAAAAGGAAAAGAGAACAAAGTGTATAGGCAGCTCTATATGGATTCAAACAAGCGCCACGAGCATGGTACAGTAAGATTGACTCCTACTTCCGTAACAAAAAATTGGAGAGTAGTGAACCGACTTTGTATGTTAAGAAGGAAGGTAAAAAAAAAATGGTTTACGAATTCTGTGTTGTGTTTATATGTTGATGATCTGATCTATACTTGAAGTAGTCTAGAGATGATAGATAATGGAAATAATGCCATGATGCTTGATTTTCAAATGAAAAACTGAGGACTCATTCCTTTTTTCCTCGGTATTGAAGTTAGACAAAGTGAAGATGGAATTTTGATCACTCAAGAAAAATATGCAGAAGATCTATTGAAGAGATTCAAGATGCTAAATTGCAAGCAGGTAGCAACTCCTATGAATCCGAGTGATAAGATTGAAAAGCATGACAATGCTGAAAAAGAAAAAGTGGATCCTTCTATTGAAATTCAAGAAGTTTAGCGGGCAGCCTTCTTTATCTTACCACTACCACTACTAGACCCGTTGTTTGCTTTGAATATGATTTCATGATTGATGCAGGAGCCAATGAGAACGCATTTTTTAGCAGCAAAGAGAATCCTGAAATACATTCGAGGCACGACAAGGGAATTTTATAGATCTTTCCATTGGTTTAGTCGGAATGGAGAGGGATAAGACGGGAATGGACCTGTCGGGGCCTCCTCTACTTTTCTTCCTCATTCGCATTTGATCCGTTTTCCCCATTCAAAAGTTTCTAGCTAGCCACTACCCATCCTAGCTGGCTTTTCGGTTAGCATAACGAAGTAGCCTCCCTTCGAGGCCAGCTGTAATAAATACTCGATTCACATGGTTTGGAACCCTCATGGAAGCGCGGGGAAGGAGAAGAGAAGGCCCCTTCTGTCTGTGACAGATTAGTAGGAGAGGAAAAAAATGATGAAGTGTTTTACTCCCAGGAATTTCATTCTTATTTCAATGTAGGAAATGGAATTGGATGAATTGAGATGGATAAGCCGACCAAGGGGATCGGTTGCAGCGGGCGGATATTCATGCTTCTCGGTTCTTGCAGCTGATTCTATCGAAAATAGGTCGCAGCAATAGAATACTCACCTCTCTCATACAGGATTGACTGAAAGTACATTCTTTCTTTCGGTTCAGACTGATGGAATATTTCTTTCATTTCTGACCTGCCCGGAAATCGCTGAATCTAGAACCCGGGAATACCATTTTTTACCATTCCATTCTCTCGGAAGAATAGATCGATCAATGGGCCAGAAAGAAAAGATTTGAAAAAGAAAAAACTGCCCCGAAAGAATTCCCCTAGCCCCGAACCCATCAGTGAAGAGCTAACGGTCTTTGAATACACAGGGATGTCATCAAAATGGATGATGACGAACGAAGCAATCACGAACCACTTTTTAGTGATTGTAATATATATGAGAATGAGTGAGTAATTGACTCACAGCGATACGAATTCGAAGCTGAAGCGACTTCGGTCACTCGACTACAAACATATTAGCCTGGAGATGCTTGATCTCTTGCTCGGGGGGAGGGGCGGAAAGCCACTCAATTGCTTTGAGGTAGTAAATGCACTCCGTTCGTCTTAAGAGGAGGGAATGAGGTCTTCCTTCTACGAGATACGGGCGACCGAGAGCATGGTGCCGGGGAAGCCCTTTATGCATGTCCCAGCTTCTCTATCACTACCTCGATAATCGTCCCTTTCATTTCTATAGCCATACGCCCTGCACGGTCTACTAGCTGAGGTTTCTCCAAGAGCAGGGGAGCCCATCAAAATCTTCGAAATGAGGTTAGTGCTAGAAGCAAGGGGGAGGCAGCAGACGATACCGATCCACCAGCCGATCCCGAATAGCCTGTGAAACTCAACCCTCCCGATCTTTATTTCGTGCAGCCGGTCATCCATAAATGAGGGATCAATGAAGGAATAGCACTTGCCCGGTTGGGAAGTGGTCGGTCGATCGCCTCATCTCGACGTGATGGATAGCCCAGAGAGTGGAGGAGTAGAGGGATCTAAGCAGCCATCCAAAAAGGGGCGTTATTTTCGGCCAACTGAACGTACCCGGAGAAGCATACGGAAGCGGGAGGAGAAGCTAAAGTCCCTGACCTTGGCAGTCGAGTGACTCGAGTCCCAGGAGTAGGCTGTGATGATTTGAGGGATCCGACTAGGATGAGAGAGTCGAACACGGGTTCCATGCCTTTCCCTCGCCCCGGTCGAAGAAGGGTGGTGGTTCGGTTTGATTTCGGGGCTCTCTACGAAAGGAATCCATCTTTGTTGGGCAAGAGCTGGAGAAGACAGTTGGTTAGTAGGTAGAGTCCATCTCCAATCGTCGAAGGCAGGCAAGACGGTGGTTCTCCGTGGCTGGAGCGGATCAAAGCTTCGTTGGAAAGATCGTGCCAATCCGTATCCCCCGCGTGCTCGTTCAGCAGATTCTTCCAGGGAGTAAGGGCCGCGTCTATTCATCATCCCATTGTTTGAATGTTTCAAATAAATAAAAAGTCTCCAAGTTCCATCCCCGCTCGGGCAGACAAACAGCCCTATGGAGTAAGGGGGGGATCAGCACTGGAGGAGAGGAGGAACTGACGAGCAGCTAAACTATGAGCGGCTAACTCCCCGGGGGGAGGAAGCTTCAACTTGTAATGACCTAAATTTGGTAGTTGCAAAACTCAAGCAATGTATCAGTCTACTGGTAACCTAAAATAAAAAATGTTAATGTTGGTATTTTTACATTTTTTGTCTACACTTTCTATTATACTTTTTTTTTGGATGCATGTACAAATTCTTTCTGCTATTACTTGATTGATTTGGATGTATTATGTATGAATCGTCAAGTGTCAGTAGAAAAAAGAACTGGTGATTACCTGTGAAACTTGCTTTCTTTTGAACTCGGGCATCTTCAGGTCAAGCAATTCCACCTGTGGGACTAAGCCGTGCACTTACAGGACAGCAACTGGTCTGATGATTGGGGCGATCGTTTTCAGGGTTGTCTTTGACAATCCGAGGCTTAGTCTCCACAGCGTGCAGAAATCTGAGTTCGGATTCGTCTAAACTTCAATCTGCCATGGAACTGCTGATTAGAGGGACTGACTTACTTTGATCGATTTGCTAACGACTTGTAACACCGAAGTGCTGCCTTGCAACCTGCATCACAGCATGGGAAGAAGTCTGTTTGACTGAAAGGATTGTGACGTTTTGCTCCTGCCAACTCCGCCTTCCCCAGGCATTCAATTGTTCCAATAATGAAGCCTGCTTTTTTCTGTTTGAAATCAATGAATTTATGAATAAATTTCAAACATTCATTACTGAAACTACTATAAAAAAAAGTATAAAGATAAGTACACAATTCTTACTACAGGGAAGACTATCTAACTACTACAAAAGAAGTATACGTGCGAATAGCCCGTTTACGGAAAGACAGACAACTCAGCGAAACAAGCGAAGCGAGCAGCATTTGAAGGGATATCCCCAGGAGATGCAGGTGGAGCCTATGGCGCTTTTCTTTCCCTATTCATAATTTTTTTTACCACTTCCTCGGATAAGTGCGGACCACGTACCAGAAAAGTAAAAAAGTTCTCAAGCTGGAGCTCGTTATGAAGTACCTGACAATGAAAGGCAATTAAACATTGATAAGGGCTACACTTGAATCCCCTCGCCTAGCGTACCCTCCTGTTATAGATCCCATGCCAATTTACCAGCTGGTTTCTTCATATTCAGTAGTTGATTCAGATCCTTCAATAGCAAATCTAAATACGAAACCCGCAGGTCGGTACAAAGGCATAGGAGGAAGTATCAAAGGAAGCATCCTCGCCCGTTCGAAACCCAGTATCAGTTTACCCCAAGGAAGCGGATCCCATTGTAGTTCCACCCGTTGAAGATGAAATCTTAGATCGAGATCCGGATCCACCCGCAGCATAAAGAGCAAAGGCGGGGCCGGCTCAATGTTGAATTGAAAAATCCATTCAAGGGTCGGAACATTCTAATGACGGAAGAATAGGGAATACGGGGGATCCATTGGTTAAGATCTGGCTCGGATGCTACTGGTAGCTAAGCATTTTGATCTGCTACTCGGATTGCAAGTGATGAAAAAAACTGGTGGTTCTTCAACTGAATCAAAAAAATTGATTGGTAGAACTACATGAGTCAACTCGGGCAAGTACTGCAACTTTTCTTAGGCACGGAGCTATGCATGGACGCCTATCGAGCTTCGTTTGACCTGACCCTCCACTAGATATATATATATATCTAAATGAAATATATCTTTGCCTTTGGCCTTTGTACTTTGTATAGTATACGGGTGAATGGTTTTTATGGAGATACAAAGGGTAAAACCTTTCTAAAAGACTATTGCACATCT